ACTAATCGTGAAACACCATGAGCAGCAGGATGTTGAGGTCCGGAATTCGAAGTGAAATTTTTGATTTGCCCGTTCCTAGTCGTCATGGGAAAGAAAGGCAGAAATAAGAAAGAGATTCTTCCCTGAGAGCTTGTCCAGTACTACCAGTACCAGAAAATCATCTCCTTCGCCCGCGCGCGATAGCTCTACCTGGCGTGCCGCCTTGCATGCAAGCGAAGCGCTATTCGCGGCAATAAATAGCTCACTGATCGATGATTGATGCAGCCCCTACCTCTGAAAGCTGAAGGAAGGTCAGTGCCCTCGATTGTTCCAGAGAGAAGGATCATGGCGCCCCAGAACCGTGACATCCAGCAGCAGCATCTCCTTGCGCGCGAGAGACTTCTATGCCAGCCGTTATTCTCGGCTCTGTTATGAAAGAAAGCGGCAGACTCATCTGACAGGTGTTCCCTAATGAGGGATTTTAGGAGATTAGGGTTCTCCTTTATCTCCTATTATTATAAAAACTACTCACTATCAAAATGGAACTTTCTCTATGTATGGCCCGGCTAAGGATTCATAATGAGGCAGTTCAGGAACTATTAGCTCTACTCGAGCTATGCCGTCTCTTGCCTTTGAGCTGCTGCCCCTATTCCACCCAATCCTTAACCTCTTCCATCGGTTGGAGATAGAGGTTCCCAGTTGTTTTAGTACTTATCATCTATTTGATCTCACCTGCCCGGCATGGCATGCCATCACTCTTCCGTTGTGAACTCCGTTTCACTCGTTCGTTCAGTCGCCCTTTCTGACCAGGAAAGTGAACCTTGCATAAGGATATCCCAGCTCGAAAGAAATTTCCGTAGAAAAATCTAGGTTGGAAAATAAGGTATTTCATCCTCTGGCTATTTACTTTATAATTGCACTTCAGAGGTATAGCAGGGGCACGTTTAGCTTATTAGGAAAAGCACCTCCATGAGGTGCGCGGACGTCGAAAGAGGAATGTCTCGACCGGTACCCCGCCCGCGGTATAAGTGAGACATATGGGGTGATGCTGGATCAAACAAGGACAGGAAGTAAAGCTCACCCGGTATATAAGGCCAATAAACAACCCCAATTCCTGCCTCCAGTCCAGACGAGCAGAGGAAGATATTTGATTCCAGGAGGGAAGTTAATTACTTATGCCCCTGGTACCACCTCCCAATTATCCGCCGAGTTCAAGCATAGCAGATTGAGGGAAGAAGATAGGTATGAATTAAGGCTCATCTTGAAGCGCTAAAACATAGGTTTTGAATGATGACATGTACTTAAGGTTTTTCTATCCGGCTAAGTTTCGGTAAGCATTCCTTTAGCAAGTAATCCGTTGCTTGTTCTCAGTCGGCGAAGCCTCGGACCTCACATCCGGAGTTCTTTATATTTCATGCTTCCACCTTCCGGCCTACTACTTGGTTTCTCGTTCCTCGCCTTCCTAGCTTTCCTCGGTCTCGGTTTCCTCGACCTTTAACTTGAAACTGCCTCTCCTTCGGTTAGCTATGTTAGAATGAGTTTAAGGAAGCGCGAGACTCTTCTATTCTACGGACTTGATTGCATATCTTTCTAATAAAAGATAGAGAAAAGAAGAAAGAGAACCCTACTTATCATCAAGTCGTAATTAAGAGCCTGCTGGCTATTTGACTCCAAAGCTTGAAAGAGCTTGACGGATATCTTTCTTTTTTCCGTGAAAAGACAAGCAAAGACAAGCGCAGCAGAAAGCTTTATGAGAAAACTCCTTTCTTTTTAAGCTCGCCCCTCTCCAAGCCTATTCCTACATGTTCCATTAGAGACGAAATAGCGCCCCTCTCTGATATAGCCTTTACCCCTTCTGATCAATATCCCTACTTTCCATTATGCCAACCTACTCTGTTAGCAATTAGCAAGCGATTCGATAAAACAAAAAGATGTTATTTACTAGGATAGGTGGTTCGGAATTCTAGTGACCTCCGGCCTCGGGTTTTCTTCTTAATTAATGGCAGGACAAGTCCACCTTTATCATCCCGATCGGGCTTACCGGACTAACTCGGGTTTACCGGGGCAGCATACCTTCTCAGAGTTAGCGGGGTTCCTTCTACCTACTTTCGTTTCGAGGTTAACAGGACCCTTATTTACTCAGATTGCTAGCGAACTACCGGGATACCTAGATAGTAGAAGAGGACTCACTCCAGTTAGGCCTGGCCGAAGGTTGAAAGAATGATTCGGGGTCAGAGGAAGGGGCAGCATTCAACCTTTCCTCTATCTATGATTGGGAATTCCTCCAGTGAGTAGAAGTCCCCGGAAAGGTAGATGGGATAAAGGAGAAAGGTGTCACTCTGCCAAACCAAAGATTCGGGATTACCCTTTCATCGATTAAGAAACAAAAGTAGAATCATTTAGAAAGGCCGGGATTTTCGCTTAAAGCCGATTTCCAACCTGTGACTGAGAAAACTAGATGAATCAAGGGCCTATTTTCGTTCTCTTCCCTGCCCGGGCGATGAAGTCAGCCGGGTTTAAGAAGATTGGAGGAAAGTACTTACTAATTTATGCCTGGCCGCAGGAAGACTGGTCTCTCGATCCAAAACAACTAGGAGGCGAGCGGCCCCTTTCTCTCAAAGTATTTTGGCACATAATCGTCAGCTACTATGGATTTCAGGGTTTTCCCCTATGGATTGACTCAGAAAAGAAGAAAGAGGCGCAGACCAAGGTTTGGGGTATGAACAGAGCAAAGTGACTAAATGAGTTAAATCAAAGAGAGAGAGGTCTTTTCACCCTAGATTTGAGCACTTGATTTCGGCAGTTGGACAAATCGACTGTGACGAATCGAGTGTTGCTGTGGAACTCAATCCAAGCTGTCTTTCTTTATGAAGGCAGCTTTCCTCATTCGCCCCAGTTCGAGATTGTGGATCGTAAGCTGCAGCCTTTTGTTTCAGACTTTCCTACAGATTCCGCTGGAATAAAAACCTTCCTTCGAGCCTGTTCTAAGGGCATGGCTCTCCCACATCTTATTCAACAACTTATTTTGTAGAGGAAGTCAGTCGTTCATCTCGGTCTAACTTCATTAACTTAGCTCGGCCAAGCCTTGTTTCGTGGACCTCCTTCTATCCCGATATTAAGGAAAGCTCAAGTACTCCTTATTGTGTTATTAATTCTATTGCCCAAGAATAATCAAACGTAGCTCTAATTGCATGTTCGGTCATTAGGACGATGGGGATGATAGAGAGTCCTCTAGCCTGGTCCCGTCCTTGCATCCTTGTATTCTAATTATTCTTACCGAGCTAGAGAATCTAAAGTCATTCCCTCTAGGGTTAGGCCCAACATTCCCTTCTATTAGGCATTTTAAGCTATCTACTATTATTCTTCTTCTAGTAGCTAGGTATCTAGATCGAGTATCATACTATTTTCCAAAGAAAGAGAGTATGCTAAAATGGTATGCTCTTCTAGGGATAGAGCACTCGTAAGAAGGTAGTCTACCCTCCATACTAAGCTAAGGTCTACCCTTTCTATTAGCTGTAGTAGCTAAATGGGAATGTATCCTAGCTGCTAGTAGCTCTCTTCTTATAGCTCGATAGTTGGATGTTTTAATAATTCCTTTATTGTTAGAGCAAGCTAGGCATATAAGAATGGTATTATATTGATCATTTATTTGATTTTATGTTGCTTGTTGTATGTAGTATAGAATCTATCTCCTGCTTTCTAGATCTAGCTTCCCTTCCTTTCCTTTCTCTCACTAGGAATAAAGGAAAGTAAAGATAGATTGGAATGGATTAGGTAGCTTTTTTCTTGGATGTGGGACTTCCTCTCCTAGTTGCTATTAGCTAGTTTTGAGTTGCTATCCTAATAGTTATCTTTCTCCTATTTGAGTAGTTGACGATGTTCTTTCTTATTATTTGCTTTCTTCGTAATTGATTACCCATTAACACACGTAGTTTTCTACACTTGGTCAAATCCCGTGATAGGAAGATGGATAAGAAATGCATCTGGGTATATAGATGTCCAATCTACATTAACAAGAGTAATGTCCAAATGCTCAAATAATGCTGCACCACTTTCTCTTTTGTTAGACCAAGAATAAGAGATTACCCGAGTACTCAAGATCATGAAGCCCATATTAATCTATGCATATCCGAAGGCTTAAGTTTAAGATAGAATTCGCTATCTCAATGAATTTCTACCACGTCTATGCCGATGGAAAGCTTGAGTCCATGCATAGACCATAGAAAACAACCAAGAATGTCCTAGTTTTTCACCGAACCTAGAACATGTATTGTTCTTGAAAAGGACTAGACTTATTCTATAACACAAGCTTCGTCTAAAATAATAGAAAGAAGAGAAAAAGATACATAAATAGAATGAGAAAACCAAGTTTCTTGAGAATATCTGAACCACTATCCACAGAGAGTCTGGTTTATATTATTACCGTAACATTTGCCATATGATAAAATTTGATTGGATAAAACCGTTGGATGAAAGGGGTATGAAATAGAACCTTGTGTTCCATATATGGTCCTCATTTGTAGAAATAGAAGAATGAGTATCACCACTCTTAGTATGCCGCTTTTGGTTTCCTTCCAAAAGAATATCACCTTCTCTCTAACAGTAATGAGTTGGAGAGAGTGGATCAACTAAAATGACTATTGATCCAGGGGAAGGCCCAGGGGAGAACGCGTGAGTGATAACTGTAGGTCATCTCACGTCGGATCAAAAAATGCTATCATAAAAACAAAAACAAAATGATTACTTTATTTTCTAAATTTACGTCTCAGAAACTTGAGATACAAAAAATCCTATGTGTTTGATCCATTGTTCTGTTCGACATATACCGGTATGGGGAAAATTGAGTGGGAGTCAAAATTTATTGCAATTTAAGAGGTTACTGAATTATGATGAACATAAACTGGAACTCAAGTCTGTGATGTGGAGTGCACCTAATCATATTAATAGTATTAAATATAGCTATGATGATAGTTCAGTTATATATACTTATGCACCATGGGAACCTTTGACTGCTAAAGAAAGACTTCCTTTCAAAATAGATGGAAAAAGTATCCCTTACTGCGATCACCGAATAAGAAGATTGGGCTTGCAGATGTATTAATGGATACGGGGAGAATCAAGAGTTTTAAACTATCGGATGCTATTATATACTCGTATTGCATGGATATTCGCTTTGTTCTCTTTCTTTCTATCTTCTTTGGGTTCGAATTATGGATGTTCATAGCCCCCGACCCCCTTTTGAATAAGCCTTTAGCACTGTGCTCACCCCTTAATTAATAGTATCCAAGATACTTATTATAACCATGTTTGTGTCAACCACCCTGAAGTGAGTAGTCCATGTGAATGCGGAGAGCCAATCAATAAAATGACTAGGGAACTATTTCCGCTAGATTCCTTTGACCCACTCCAAATAGATAATCAACCCTGCGGTAAGATAAAAACATTCTCAATCATGGTTGCAACTATTATTCTAACTATTGCACTTACAGAGTAAGTTTCGAGGTTTGGTGTTTATACACAAATATGAAAGAAAAGGTAAGCATGATATTTTCAAGATTTAGGCCAGGCTATAATATGCTTTTCCATGTAACGTATAGATCATATACTGATGGTAGGACGGGGGATGATTTAAGTCAGAACAGTACTATGAAAGATCGAGTTGATGTTAGAAAATGTTCTCTTCACCGTTTGGTATTTGAAATAAACGAGGTTTACGCTGTCTTAAAGCAGAATGATGTCAACTATGAACTTTCGGAAGGTGATATTCTAGGTATTCAAAACGCGCTTCTATCTGGAAATTACAACTTTTCTCCACTTCGCTTTGTGCGCGGAAATGGTGCACCCTCCGGGTCGAATTCAACCCCAATGTTATCCGTTGAAGCATCTCTAGCTGACGAAGTGGTTATTGGTGCACTTTGTGGTATCTTAATCCAAGAGTTGGGCCAATCTTCCTATTTTCGTCAATCGTGCTATAGTTATTATACTAAAGATAGATCATTGCCCCATTACCTCGATACCATTCAAGAGTGGATGCTCTTCTTCGACTAGATTGCTCTAATTCTGAAATCAATTTCTCCAGGTCACGACTTATAGAAAAAGTACGCCCTATTGTTCACAATGATGATGACTTAGTCAAGTTGATCTCGTCTTTTTGCAACTTGCCAATTGTTGATAATATGGGCAGAGACTTCTCGCTCAATACTGGCGTTCCTCCTCTGACTTTAATAGCTTAAATTCTATTCAATATCATTTTGGACGATATTGATCAGGAAATAGAAGTACGATTGCCTAAACTGAAATATGCACGCTATCAAGATGAGATATTCATTCCCATTTATCAAAAAGAAAAAGAACTGTATTATTACAAAGCTTTGAACGAAATTTTCAAAAAATGCAATTGACTTTCGCCTACCTTAGAACGTGCTGTTAGGGGAGGGATCCTATCCCTTTCTCAGGTGGCTTCATTCTCATCAACAATGAAGGAAAGAGTCAAATAGAATACGCTGGCTAAGGTAGAAATATTAAAATCTAGTTTTGACTCCGAGTTACTTATTTTAGAATTGTTGAATAAAAGCGGAAGAGCTCACAAAGACGTGGCCAAATGAGCTACCCCGATTCATGAACAGATGCTTTCTATACGCCATGAAAAAGAAAGGGTATTTACAAATAAGAGTCCCTGTTAGATTAATTTACCATACATAGATAAGTAGACGAAGCCGGCTCCAATACCTCTTATGCCTACTCTGATCTTTCCTTTGCTTATCTTGAGCCAAATGTGGGATTGATCCTTTCTATGGGTGTTACTAATTCGGCCATTTAACAAAGAAAGACGGCTTGAACTGATAGCTATTTCGAATCAAGCTTGAGAAAAGATAGGCTTATCCCTTGTTCACTCAGACTTCCTTCTGAAACAGAGTCTAATAAAACCCGTACTAACCTAAGCCACCAAGCCCGGATAAGCAAGAGTCTCGAATCCTAAGAAAAGAAAGGTAACTGGGGAAGCAAAAGGCAAAGCAGAACCGGGAAGACCTTCGCTCCCAACTCTTAGAATAGAAAGTAAACCAATGCCTTAAAGCTTAAAGATAGAAGCCCGGTAAAGCCTAATCCAAGAAAGCATGCTGAATCCTGGACGGTAGAAGGAACTAAGAAGAGGCTAGAAGCCCTTATCAATAGCAGTGGAGTAGCCCATTGAAAGCGCTGATTCAATAGCAGTCTTCCAATTAGACTGAATAAATCTTTGTGTGGTTAAGCGGGTCAGAAGATCTTCCATCTCCGGGGGTCAGATCAGGCAGAGCCTCTACACTTTCTTCCTTTGCCATTAGAAAAGAAAGCATTTACCTTTATACCCTGGTAAAGACTCTTCTTATTTTATATTTCCTAACATCTTATTTTAGAATTAGTATTTAGAAAAATATTTATGATTTTCCTTAATAGTAGTACAGGAACGTACTCCTCTTCATAAATCAATAGGAGCTTCCTGATCAGGAGGAAGACTCGGCTGAGGAGAAGATGATGGTAAATCAGCTGAAAGAGCAGCTTTGGTTTTAGGCCGGCGAGTGTAGTACTTGAGAGCGGATTGATGACCATCAGGTGCAGTAGGAGATGCAGGACTAGGAAACTCATACTAGATGGCTGTAATAGGACTGCAGCAATCAGCCTTAGGCTCCAATTTGTGACGAATGGACTTCGAGATGTGGACGTAGCATAAACATCCAAAGGCCCGGAGAGATGAATAAGCTGGTGGAGCACCATGTAGGATTTCATAAGGAGACCTGTGATTTAGAAGTAGTGTAGGTTGGTTATTGATAACAAACAATAACAGCCGTATGAAACTGTCCGGAACCGCGGAATGAAAAAGCATAGAAAGGCCCGGCCTTCCTCTCGCTCCGCTCTTGACGAGTAAGGCCCGTCTCAGTGATATGGCGATGCTTGCGCTCACTGACACCATTCTGCTCTGAAGTAGAAGGGCAGGAGAATTCTTTTTAATTCCATGTTGCACACAATACTCATTAAAGCTGTTAGAAGTAAACTCTCAACCACCATCACTTCTGAAAAATGTTATGGGTTTCTAAAAATGCTTGGTTATAAGTGAAAGGTTCGAAAAACATAAAAAACTCCAGATTTGGCACAAAGAAAAAAAACCATGTATATCTACTGTAACAATAAAAACTACAACATAACGTGAACCAGATAAAGAAGAAGAAGGTACAGGACCCCGCATAGAAAAAGAAAGAAAAAATGGTCAGCTCTTTTATTGCGTGGATAAAGTGGTAGTTTGGTGTGCTTCCCAGTTTACAACCAGGACAAATATGACTGGGTGAAGCACTATTACAATCTACTTTCAAGGACCCGGTAGACACTAGACTCCTAATGGTTGTAAAGCTTGCATGAGCAAGGCGAAGATGCCAGGTACGCAGAGAAGCTGAGGAAGAAGAAGACACTCGAGTGTGATGAGCTTGACCAACTGGAGCAGAGAGAAAGTAGAGATTGCCTTTCCGAAAACCTTTAGCGAGTAGGCGCCCTGATCGGAGATCCTTCACAAGGACTTCACTACACTACTAGTTATGGAGCGGATTCGGGCCAGACGGAACAAGCCTTTTAGTTTACTACTGCAGCTGGATTGAAAAGCAGCCCCGGCCCCGAGGGAAGGCGAGAAAGAGCAGAAGCAGCAGCACTGCCACCGCTGCAACAACAACAAAGCCGCGGATTCTTGCGCAGTCCATCACTGCAAAACAGATTGAGCTGCGGGCATCAAGGGACCGAGATTCTATGCTGCTGCAGAAGCGGGGGTGCATGATTTAACGGATCAACACATATAGATAGCATGATAAAGCCGTTAACGGCGGAGCCCATATCGCATGATTAACGGATCATCACATCAATATCGCGCCGTGGCACAGAGAAAGAAAGCATGAGAGCACTAACAGATCAATTTGATAGAGAAAGCATATAGGATCACACACTTTAGCCCGCTTTATTTTGGACTGTTGCCCATGTGTGTTTTTTTATCAAGGCTTTCTGATCAGACGGTTAGGATCATTCCAAACGTGCGAATATTGGTTTGCCGCGGCTGGCCCAACATTTGGACGGTCCAGATTGATGACCATGTCTAAGGACGGTTGGGATCTTGGGATCATGAGATGGGTCATATTTAGCTTGGGTGATCTCCTTGGTAGGACCCACCCTCCATGTTGTGATGTATGTACGACACAGGTAGGTTGATAGGATTAGGAGGTGGCCGGACGTGCGGGCGTCCTGATTTGTCAACGGGGTTAAAAAAGATAAGAAATTCGTTGGTTGAATAGTCGTTGGAAGTTCAAAAAGTCCTTTGGCCGTCCATGGGTTCTTATCAACGAGCCGGTTTTGAGTTTTTTCAAAAGAAAGAAAGATAAATGACAACGAGGGCTTTGATGATGTCTACGTATTATATGGTGGTATTGGCACCATAGGCCCTATACGGGCCCAACCAACTCATCAGTCCAGACTGTGGGATTTGTGGCCCACCTCTTGGATGGCCCATAGCTCAAGGTCGTGCTGATCCAATGATCCTAACCTACTGTTGTAGACACCAGTGAGATCAACTGGGTTGTGAGCTCTTTGATCGTTTGATGCTTTTTCCTTATACTTATAATAATGAAATAAGGATTTAACAGTTTTTTAATATGTAGTTTTTATAAAATCTTTTTGAATCTTTCTTATTTGAAACCACTACTACATAGGGCCAAGCGAAGGTTTTCTGGCTTAACGAGAGCTGGTTTGAGCCCACGACGATCTGTAATCGACGGGCCCGAGCTCCAGCTTTGCTTGCTTCGCGGTATTGCGTGAAAGTGTTTGGCGCGCACAGCGCGGTATAAGGGCGGTGGGTTTTAGTGGGCATAGGTTGTAGTTCCTTTTCCAGAAGAGAATTCATCATCCGATGAAAGATCCAGACCTGTAGTTAGCTTAGCGCTTGAGCAGCACTCCCAGTGAACTCTAACTACACAATTCAGGTGGCATAGCGAAAGCCTCACCTTTTTTTTTTTAATTCATATGAAAGAAGAATTCCACTTCTGATACGGATGTGGAATCCTATGCCTAAGCTATGCTTGCTTCTGGCTGGGAAGAAGAAGTCCCCTGATAAAGGGTCCGCTGTTAAAGAGGTCATCGGTGGCTGGAATTTCGTTCTCGGCCTGCTGCCTGTTTTTTGTGAGTCTCCCGGTGGAACGACTCCCAGAATTGACTACTCTAGCCAACGTGAAAGGACGTTTTGCGATATCGTATATCCGATCGAAATGTGATAGAAGGGGAAGGCGCTTCGGGCGGGTGATTTTTCTCTGTGTTGTAAAAAATATGTATAAAGAGCAATGGTCAGCTCTCAACCCAATCGAGCGTTTGACACGCAATACTCACCAAAGATAGCGGAGGGCCTCCATGCCCTTTTTTTAGGTTAGAAAGGAACTCTTTCTATCTTTACCCCTGCCCTCCGACAAAGGGGAACTTTCACGGCAAATCGAACGTTTTCTCGGCCAAATGACCTGGGACCTCGATCCAACCCCTCAGTCTCAAAAACTTCAGCATGGATGGATAGATGCCATACGGCCGTTAGCTATTAAGTATTTCGTATATAGCAGGACTGTGACCCTCCTCTCAACCCAATCCCTTACTTCACCCTAAAAAAACTCACTATCGAGTTGTAACCGAAGTAGATCAAGAGAAGGGACGATGCCCAGACAGATTTGACCCAATGTCAAACAGGCCAAAGGCTCAGAATGAAACGAGTCAGGGATCCAGAATGACTTCATTGACTGATCACCGAGCAAGAAAGACGCTTTACGCGGTCGGAAAACTCTATAAGCGTGTCATCAAGTTAGGTTAGGCCAACCTCGGAACTAGATGTGGTCACCTTTCTGATCTAACACCACAGACGATGGCCAGGGATCATCCGGACAGAAAGCCTAGGAAGAATCTAGACGGTTTCTGGAAGCATCCTTTACTTTGTTGTTCACAGTAGCAGCTTGCCAAGTGGGAGAATGAGGACCGTCGGATCGAGGGCATGAAGGCTATAACATAGAGTTGGAGGCCTTATTTCTGGGACATCCAGAAAAGCCATCCCATTCAAGAAGCCCCTACTTATACCCCTGCTCCCTTCTATCCTTGATGGATCAATTGAACCACTTTACAGATTTCTATTGAATTCCGAACCGCTATAGAAGCGAACGACTTGATCGCGAACTAGAGTCTTTGTTTGTTCGACTGACCGACTCGAATCGATTGGGCTTCGTTCCGGGTAGTGTTTAGTCATAAGCCTGTCTCTTTGGGTCTTCACCTGTCTGCTTTCGTTCCACTCCTTTCCAACTCATTTCCGGTTCAACAATTTCAACACCGCGCCCCTTCTCCAGGGCGGCAGATGGGTCTAGAGAACCGAACTGTCTCACGATTTCATTCCGGTTAGCTAAACTTCTCCTGAGCAATTCACGTATCACTTGAGTAGTAGTACGAAACCTTAAGAAAAGGTGATCTACTAGTTGATTCAAGGAGGATCCGTTGAAGAGTGTCTGTTGTCTCGGTAGGGAAGAGTACTTTTCCAGCACCGGTGCAATATGAAAGAGTCCTTTAGAATTCGTTAGAATACGAATGAGATCAAAAACGCTCTGCCGAGGCTCGAGTAGAAGAAGAGGTACTTTTTCAGAGGGCCGTGGAAGGCCGGGTCGTGGAAGTGTTTCGAGCTTTACTAATAGATAAGGGTGGCAAGCTTTAGAGAGTAGGGGCGAGGTCCCCATACTACAGAAGGCCGTAAGCAGTGGCTCGACGGAGATGGTTCGAATCAAGCGAAACCAAAGGCATTCGTTGGCACCCGAGATGCTAAGGATCGAAGACTTTTGGGACATGGAACAGTACTTTAAGGCTGTTCGTGCCCCTTTGACGACCAAGTCACAATGGCAACAATGTATCTCTCTGGGGATGTGAAGCTGTGGTGGCGGACGCGATATGAGGACGTGCTGGAGGGCCGTTGCGAGATCAACGCCTGGGGGAACTAAATAGGGAGCTCAAGGAAAGGAGCAGTTCCTTCCTGGGAAGGTTGCATGGCTCACAGGAGAGTCCCTAATGCGGACCGTCACTGTTCGATAAAATAAAAGCAGACCCTGGGGGACTGACCCGAGCTATAGACAAAGAAGGACTTTGATAGATAGAATAAGGCACTCAGACATCAAAAAGAGGGCTACTTCACTATGAATGAGAACATATGAATTGAAACTAATGCGACGGGTGTCAATTACCAAAAACGACTCGACCACTAACTCAGTCCCGCGGGTAACACAAGGCCGAAGATGGATGCGAAGAATATTTGAAACCACTCTCGAACCATCACACGGATTCCGATACAACTGCCCATGATATGGTAAGAACGAAATGGAAAGGCAAAAAAACGATTCTATGCGCAGACGTGAAAGCTCTATCGATAGAAGCATTCTAGCCTATTTTGATTTAGGAACGATTCCCTCGTCTGAGAACCGCCATTCACGCACTATTCCTCCCCACTA